ACAACTTATCAACGGATATAACCCTTTTGGTATGAATAGTTTATCAGTTTGGGCGTGGATGTTCTTATTTGGACATCTTGTTTGGGCTACTGGATTTATGTTCTTAATTTCCTGGCGTGGATATTGGCAAGAATTGATTGAAACTTTAGCATGGGCTCATGAACGCACACCTTTGGCTAATTTAATTCGATGGAGAGATAAACCAGTAGCTCTTTCCATTGTGCAAGCAAGATTGGTTGGATTAGCCCATTTTTCTGTAGGTTATATATTCACTTACGCGGCTTTCTTGATTGCCTCTACATCGGGCAAATTTGGTTAATTCTTATGTGTTATATCCTCGATAATATCATTTCTTTCGATGCAGAAGGGGGTCCGCCTTCTTATATTTCTACTATTTCTACATCTAGGATCCGACTTTTATCATTGATACTAATAGGAAGAACCGAACCATTATGGCAAGAAAAGGTTTAATTCAGAGGGAAAAGAAGAGGCAAAAATTGGAACAAAAATATCATTTGATTCGTCGATCCCCCAAAAAAGAAATAGGTAAAGTTCCATTGTTGAGTGAGAAATGGGAAATTCACGGAAAGTTACAATCCCCACCGCGTAATAGTGCACCTACACGTCTTCATCGACGTTGTTTTTCAACCGGAAGACCGAGGGCTAACTATCGAGACTTTGGGTTATCCGGACACATACTTCGTGAAATGGTTCATGCATGTTTGTTGCCTGGAGCAACAAGGTCAAGTTGGTAAGCATTAAAATATCGTTTCATTTTTTATATTCATTTCTATGATCATAGAGGAGCCCCTTTACCATTCTGTATAAATAGGCTATTCTATTTGTACCAATATGGTAGAGGGGTGTACTCAATCCTTCTTTGTCCATTAGTTCCCAGTCCCTCTCTTCGTCGCGGGGTAGAGCAGCTTGGTAGCTCGCAAGGCTCATAACCTTGAGGTCACGGGTTCAAATCCCGTCTCCGCAACATTTTTTTTGACAAAAAATGGAGGTTTGACTCCGGTAACTAGTAATTAATTACTATTTTTTTCTTTTTATTTTGGGGTGGGCAGGAGGAAAAGAAGGGAATAGTATAGAAGTGAAGAGGATAGAACCACTCTACTATCACTGTCAAGTATACTTAATTCTTTATCCTATTAAAAAAAAACGAACCCATTACCCTGGGCGGATAGCGGGAATCGAACCCGCATCTTCTCCTTGGCAAAGAGAGATTTTACCACTCAACTATATCCGCTTGTTCTTGATACACAATGGATGGGCCATATTTGTGCAGAGTTAGATCAGATACTCCTTTGTTTTTCAGAGTAATTGCAAAATTCTTATTTTCATTTAATAAAAAATGAATTTAGATTCTTTATAAATTATTAAAAATATTAATAGTAATTAGAATAATATCAAATTTGAATTGTATAAAATTAGATATTATTCTAATAGAAATACTATATATAGTTAACAATAACTATATAGTGAAATTAGAATATATAAATTTAAAATTATAATCATTCCATTTTAATAATAATAAAATAAGTTATTATCAAAAAAATATTATTATCAAAATAGTATTATAAATATTATAGAAAATTTCTACTATTTATAAATAATAATATATTATAAATATAAATAAATAGTATAATAAAATTATTTAATTAATATATATATATTTTTTAATTTCATTTTTAAATAGTTAAATATAAGAAGTTTGTTTGACCCCTCCCTTTCATTTTTTTTTCTTTATTTGCATTTTGGGGACTTATATTTCATTTTAATGTGTCTCACAACCTGAAAATGAAAGAATTAGGAGGGGATCATTTCATTTTTGGATCTAAATAGAACAAATAGGTTCAAGAGATGAGAGAATTAAGGATACCCACCAAAAAGACTAATCCAATCCATAATGATGTACCGGAAAATACAACATTTTTGTTATTTGACCAACCATCAGGAGAAGCAAATACAACAGGTACACTAATCAGTAAGATTGCTGAAGTAGCAATTAATGCAAAAACAGCCAATTGGAAAGCAATAGTCATCTTTCTAATCCTCCAATCTATCAACAAAAGAAACTATATACCATTTGATCCCTTTATTGGTATCGGCCAAAAAATTGTATCAGCCAAAAATTCTAATAAAACGTATCATAGAGGGATTTTACCACGAATCTATTAATGCTGTATGACTTATTAGCACCTTTTACCACCTTATTAAATTAAGGCATGAGATCAAGGGAAAGGTATTTTTTTTTTACTTCATTAAAAGAGGCCCGCCAGATCATTATCTATATATATACAGATCGATAGCTAGACCCATAGGATCGCACCGGCACCGGATATCTTTATATATATAGGTCGTAATGGTATCAACTCATATATCCATGTTCTATTCGTTAGAAAATAAAAAAAAATAATAAAATAGAAATAATCTTTCGGAGAGGTGGCCGAGTGGTTGATAGCTCCGGTCTTGAAAACCGGTATAGTTCGAAACA